TTACTATCTTTGGGATCTGATGCTACACCGCTGCTCAATACTTTAGTGGATCGACTCTATTACATAAGTTGATTCCTAACTTGATATCCCATATCGTGACATAAGTAAGCAGTTCTTAACTGTATCGACCCCAAAAGCTCGCTAATTGATCTTTACGGTGCTTTCTTTATCAATTCGATCCTTTATCCATAGAGTATAATATGTAGGCGTAGGCCGTACTTATTTTCTTCCTTTTTTTTGTTATCATGAAGTTTCTTTCCTTGCTACAGCTGATAAAAATCGTTCCTTTGGACGACGCATATGTAGAAAGCCTATTTTTTTTAGTATTGACTAACCAATTTGATCTTTTTTTCCTTCTTTCTATAGTGGAGATAGTCGCACGTAATGACAGATCACGGCCATATTATTAAAAGCTTGTGGTAAGAATGGGTTTCGTTCTAGTGCCCGGAAGTAATATTCCAAAGCCTTTGTATGCTCTCCGTTGCTTGTGTGTATAAGGCCTATGTTATAGAGTATATAACTTCGATCATAGGGATCAATTTCTGGTCGCGTAGCTTCATAATAATTCTGTAAAGCTTCCGCATAATTTCCTTCGGATTGAGCCGACATCCGTTACGGTCGTTCATTTTTTTAAAAAAATCTCCGCTCCAGAACCGTACGTGAGATTTTCATCTCATACGGCTCCTCCCTTCTGTGCATAGTACTAAGGGGAATAATCCATGGAATCCAAAATTCCCTATTCTTATTATGAACTGACAGGAGCTGGTATTTTTACAAGAAATCTCTAGCCAGCCTTCCCGCAAGAGGTTTTTTTTTCTTAACACCAATCGTATTAGTACTAGATAGAAATGGTAACTCCAACGATTTCTTTGTCCTCAACGCCTACTATTTCCAGGAATTAGTCACTTCAACGATCTTTGATGGTTATACGAGTATCCAAAGTACGAACGAGATGGATGTTTGTTGTCCCAACCATTCTTGTTAAGCCCGATACCGATAAGGAAAAGGGCAATTTATAACAAAGTTTTCGTGTTGTTGATTCCTAGTGTAATGCTTCTTCCCTATGCCGCCTATTGGTACTATTGGAGTAGGATTGCCCCGCAATACAGAACCTATAGGTGTAACCTTTTGTTCAATACTAAGATCGATAATTAAAGTAAATTAAAGTATCTGAGGCTGGATCAATCGAGGATACACGACAGAAGGAATTGTTCTATCTCCAAACTTTACCTTCACTAAGCGTAGCTTTATTTCAAAAATTGGGTTCTTTCTATTCCGAACCACGTCTTTTCTCGTAAGAATGAAGTGAGGGCTAAAAAAAAAACAAGAATCAAATCACACCATCTCTATAATAGGTAAATGCCTTTTTTTCTCCTGAAGTTGTCGGAATTATTCGTAATAAAATATTGGCTATAATCGAAGAGGTCTTATCAATAAAATTTCCATTTATCCGAGATCTAGGCATAATTAGCAATCCATTCTATAATTCTTCTCATTACCCTCTCCGCTCGGGGAAAATGATCCCACAAACAAAGGAACTGTACATTACAGAATAACATAAAAAAAGAAAAATGATAATTAAAAAGATATGTACCTTCCGCTCAAATTGTATTCTTTTCGGACAAAGAGGGATAGGAGACTTTTGAATCAGATTGAATTTCATATAAATTTCGTAGTATACAAATGAGCAGAACTATTACTATTTCATCTAAGTTGAATAACCAAGGACTTTATTTTACTATGGATTCTTATAACTCGAGAAATTTGGATTTGGTTATGATCCAAGGAAGAAAAGGGATGGAATAATCATTATACCATGGAAATGAAATAGAAAAATCCATAGTACGATTCATGAATTTGGAATAGATCTATGGGATAGATGATAAGGGGATAAATGATAAGAGAAGTTGTTGTTGATAAATATGAAATTTGAAAGGAATTTTTTATTCCTATAGAACCTCGGTTGTGCCCGTACTGCAATAAAATAATATGAGTAACTCGCTATTCATTCGGTTTATGGTCAATAATAAGATTATGTAGGAAAGATGGCCGAGTGGTTCAAGGCGTAGCATTGGAACTGCTATGTAGGCTTTTTGTTTACCGAGGGTTCGAATCCCTCTCTTTCCGTTTCTGTTAATTCACCAGCACTACCGACCACAATATATCAAATCAAATAACAATTCATATGATTATTCCAATAGTTTTTTGGATAAAAACCTCTATTCCTAATTCCATTACTGTGATACGGGAGCGATTTATGATATGATATGTGAATGAGAAAAATGCGAATCAAGGCCCTTAGATCTATTTACTTTTTCGTTGAAAAAAGGGGACATAATTGTCTGAACCCCCTTTCTTTCTTTGTTATGTTCGTTAGGTTCAAGTCTGTCGGGAATAATATTCTACGACTAACAACTCATTTATTTTTAACCCGATCCATTTACTATCTATTATTTGATTTACTAATCCTTTATATTGGAATGAGTCAATAGTCAAATGA